TCGAAAGATAGCCCAGAAAATCGAGCGAATGATTGGATAATTGGTTTATATGGATCCTTACTGGTTGAGACCATACGTAAAAATAAAATTGCCAAAAATTGATAAGGTAATATTTCCATTTATTTAGCGGAAAAGGCGCACCTTTTGATGCCAGAATTAATTTTCCTTGATACCTAACATAATGCATGAACGGATCTTTGAACAACCATAGGACAGTTGAAAAATCATTAGAAAAGACTTCTACACGATTTTTTATTTTTCTATAAAAATAGATTCGCTCAAAAAGAATTCCAGAAGATGTTGATCGTAAATGAGACGATTGGTTACAAAGAAAAATTAAGATAGATTCGTATTCACATACATAATAATTGTATAGAAACAATAATAATCTTTGATTCCTTTTTGAATCAATGGAAATGGCTTTCTTTGGAGTTGGGGTAATAAAACTGTAATACTGAAAGAATCTTAATAAGTGCAAAGAAGAGGCATCTTTGACCCAGTAGCGAATAGTTTGAACCAATATTTCCAGATGGATGGGCTGGGGTATTAGTATATCTGATACATAATTTAAATGTACAAAATTGTTTTCTAAAAAAGGAAATATTGAATGAATTGATCGTAAATTATGCACTTTTACTATTTTTTTACTTTCTAAAAAAGATACTAAGTGTAGGGAAAATGGAATTTCCACAATGACTGAAAATCCCTCTACTATTATTTGATAATATAAATTGTTATTATGCCCCCAAAAGGGATTTTCGTTGTAATCATTAACAGAAATAACCAAATGATTTGGTTGACACATTCGAGTAATTAAACGTTTCACAATTAGTGAACTGGATTTATTGTAATAACCACCAATATTATTCAAAAAAATGGATCTATTTAAAACATGATCATGAGCAAGTGCATAAATATACTCCTGAAAGATAAGTGGATATAGGAAATCATGTTGCCGAAATTTATTGAGTTCTAAATATCTTTGAAACTCCCCCATTTAAAATTCGAATTTTAACCAAAGATAGGTGATTTCTTAGATTATAAAATGATACATAGTGCGATACGGTCAAAACAAGGTATTATATATAAAAGAATGGATACCTCGGAAACAGGTAAACTTATCAACGGATTCTCTATCCTCTCTTTTTTCATCCAATGGATTTATTTTCCATTATAGGATAACAAGATGGTTAGAAATCCTTTATTTTTTTCAGCCCAATCGCTCTTTTTGATTTTGGAAAAAAGATGATCTTTATCAATATACCACTTCTTCTATACATTTATCTCCAATCCATAATGGAGAATAGCTAATAATAGTTAGGATTCAGTAAAAAAATAGATAATCCACTCATAGGAGAAGCCTTTACCCGCATTAGGCACTAATATATTTTTAACCTCTAATTAGATCGGGTAATCATTCAAATTAAGAACAGAAGCCCGTTGCTTTTTGTTTCTCTATAATTGGAGCCATATGGCTCTATCCATTTATTGACTCGACCCAACTTTGAATTTATTTTGTTCTGTTCCAAGACTTCAAAACAAGTCTTTGGATCGATCCGGTAAGAATCAAATATTCTTAAAATTCTCCATTGATACGACATGCTATTTTTTCCATTCATTCCCTTTCAGGATCAGTCGTGGTCTTACAAACTCTACCGATGGTATGGACGAATCCCTTGCTTCATCAAAATGTGTAAAAGATCCTAGCCGCACTTAAAAGCCGAGTACTCTACCGTTGAGTTAGCAACCCGAATAATAAAATAAAAATATAAAAAAATTAGTATGTGGAGATACAGTCGAAATCAAAATAAATAAATTTGATTGCATGACACAATCAAAACCTTGAACTAACAATAATAGAACAAAGAAAACATTTTTATCGATTCTGAACTGAACATAAAAATGAAGAGATTCAGATGAATAAATTTAAAAACCAAATCCATGGGGGGGATAAATAGATTTATACACGATCAAATTATATTATATTTGTTCGATACACTGTTGTCAATCTAAATATTGCGAAAATAATACAATGGGAAAAATAGAATGAAATTCAACGAAAAAAAAAAAACGAAGGACTGGTGTTGGATTAGCACTACATAGATAATATATATATATATTAAAGTAGATAGGGGAATATGAATAAAATAAAGGATCGGAGTTATTCAATCAATATAAATGAAGTTAAGAAAGCTTGATTCCGGGGTTATTGTTTGTTAGTAGAGTTCCAACGAAAACCATCCGATTGAAGGTAATATCAGAATTTTATATTTTGAGATCCAATTATATTTAATTATATTATTATATTTATAATAATATATTTCTTTTGGTCCGTTAGATAACGTATGGATGCGATTATATGGGAATAAAAAATAGATATGAATACAGTAAGAGAAAAAGAAGTAGCACTAGTTATAGTATAATAAAGTTAGACTATATATGATATATATGAATGATACCCCCTATAATTTAATTAACTGAATTTAGTTTGATTAAAGCGAAGTTCCTTAAAAATCTCTGCTTTCTTTGAAATATCATGAACAGTTCCTGTAGGTTGAGCGCCGTTTTCAAGGAAATATAAAATAGCAGGAACATTTGAATAAGTTTGATTCTTTATCGGATCATAAAAACCAACTTTCCGAAGATCTCTTCCTTCTCTTCGGAATCGAACATCAATTGCAACGATTCGATAGACGGCTCATTGGGATAGATGTAGATGAACAATACCCCCCCTAGAAACGTATAAGAAGTTTTCTCCTCGTACGGCTCAAGAAAATTAGTCTTTTTTCTTTCCTAAAAAAAGTTTGTACTCATAACTCAAGTTGGATAACTTCCAAATAGCTCAAAGAAAATCCTTAAGCATTTCATTTATTGAGTGGTCTCTAACCCCCCTTTTGTCTTATTTAAGAATATTTTTTTTATTCTTCATTCTGATTTAGTTGTTGAGACAATTAAAAATGATGTTTCCTTGTTCCAAAATCCTTTATCTTTTCTTTGAATCATTGGGTTTAGACATTACTTCGGTGATCCTTAATCCTTTCAAAATGGCAGCAACATACCTTTTTTTGTGATTTCTTTCTATCAAAGAATCATAAGAACGGTTGATTCCCGCATGTTACACTTTTGACCGAAAAAGTTTTATCAAGTCCAAATTTTTTTTATTATGATAACTTTCTCGAATTGAATTCTTTCGATTTGAAGATATACTTACGAAGTTGGAACAACTTATTCATTGGCACTAACCCTAGACCCTTGCCCTTGAGAAATTAATTAATACTTTCTACTCGAGCTCCATCATGTACTATTTACATTATAACCCCAAAAAGACTGAGGTTTCTAGTTGAGTAGAACAAAGGATGTTGAGCCAAGAGCACTTTTATTCCTAATAAAATGGTGGATTCTTACATCCACAGCGGATCATGTCCTTCAAGTCGCACGTTGCTTTCTACCACATCGTTTCAAACGAAGTTTTACCATAACATTTCTCTCGTGTGGAACCAGTATGTAATTGATTCAATTATGGAATCATGAATAGTCATTGGTTCTGTCGGTAAATAGTAATCTATGCTTTTGTCCCTCTATATGGTTACCAATGGGTAGATATTTTCTGAAAAAGTCCCAGCAATAATTTATTAATCTCTATATTTCTAAATGTAATTTCTATATGTCTATATTTCTATTTCATTAACAACAAATAAATTAGTTCTTCTTTGAATCTCCATGACTCAATAGGATCGATTCACCTATCTCACACTTCTTCGAATATAAAGGACTCAGAATAAGCCATTAAAAAGATTTATAAAACTTTAAGTAAAACAATTTACTACTTCCACATCATTATTAAAATAATGTTTTTGACTAAGTACCACATTGCTTTATCAAAGATAAATCCATGGTTCTGTTTGAATTAAACCACCAACAATTTAAAATTAACTTCAATACGAATATACGGGGGATGGGCATAGAATGAAAGGCCGTCCTACCCTTTTTATTCAAAATTATTGCGATCTATGTTTCTATCTAACCTGGATCATAAATGGATTAAGTTACATCTGGGTATCTCAATTCAGCTCGCAAAAAAAAAGATGATTCAGAGGCATCAGCAAAAATGAATAAAAAGAATCCCACTCTATTCAATATTAGAATTTTAAACAAAGGAAAGGGCTGTTCAAATCAAAAAAGCAATCGTTTTTCTGATATTGATATAATGCTCTGGGACGGAAGGATTCGAACCTCCGAATAGCGGGACCAAAACCCGTTGCCTTACCACTTGGCTACGCCCCATTTAGATTTCTATCTCTAAACTAATAAACACTAATATTAGTAGTGGTTGTTCGTCAATTCCAGTGCAAATCCATATCTACGGAATCCCTTGTTGATAGGATTTTGTCACGTGTAGATATAGAATTAACCTGGAATTGATTGATCATTACATATAATTTAATTAAGATATAAGATATTGTATAAAAGAAAGTATGATTTCTTCTATTCTCTTTTGAGAATGGAAGGATTTTTTATTGGGTGAGTGAGTTCAAAGGCTTTTTTGGTCTATTTTCCCTTCGTCACTCCTTTTTGCCTTATATCAATAATATCAATAAGATATCAATAACTCAATCAAAATGCAATTATCTACAATAACAACACCTTCGCTATGCTTAATAATATTTTTAGTTTTATCGGTATCTGCCTTAATTCTGCCCTTTATTCGAGTAGTTTTTTCTTTGCAAAATTACCCGAGGCCTACGCTTTTTTAAATCCAATTGTAGATTTTATGCCAGTTATACCTTTGCTGTTTTTTCTCTTAGCCTTTGTTTGGCAAGCTGCTGTAAGTTTTCGATAAGATTTTGAATACTGTCCTAGAATCCTAGAAAAATTCATGATTTTTTCCAGAAATACATTTTAACAATTGATAAGATCAGATAAGTCTTACAGTATGAACCTTCGATTTAAATATTGAAACTTTTGGATATCCGCGAGAAATCTGAATCACCCCATTTCTG